TAATTATCCTTTCAGGGTAAAGCGGCGCATAAAAAAGGGCTGGCCCGTCAAACGTCCGGTTCCTTCGCGAACGAAGTTCAGAATCAACAAGGGTTCGTAGAACGAAGGGAGTGTACAACTGGGGCGCAGCCCCAGTTTTTTGTTCGTAACGAGGGAGAGATAGAATGGAGTTCTTCACGAAGTTCGAGACAAAGTAATACAAAACTTCTCTATGGCCTCCTCGTTTTGAGACATTATGGCTTTGGGGTCGACCCCGGTAACAAAGAAGGAATCCATAAAAACGTGGGATCCGACACCATGATAAAATACTACCCTCATGATTAGACCATGTCCCTGAGATTTGATAAAAGAAAGGTGCATTAGCGGTTAATACGTTGTAATTGGATAAGTTATTAGGAATATGACGGAACGAAAGACCGAGGAAAGAAAGAAGAATGCACCAAAATGCAGGTGCTGCACCAAACGCAGGTGGTTGTTTCTTGTTGTAAGTGAATGCAACGAAAAGACCCGGAAATAACGATAAATGAAAGAATTCATATATTATGTACATTTCGTGCTCTGCTCATTTATAAATTTCTGCTTTGTTATTCCCATCATCCGGTAACCACAGGATGATCCACAAGAAAGGTGGCAGGATTCGAACCTATGGCCGGCCCGCCCCTGACCTGCTGGGTTGGGTGGCCGGGTTAGCACCCCTCTAAGCCCCTGTACCCGAAACAGATGCGCTGCGCTACCCAGCGCTACACCTTGTCTCCCCTACTCCTCTTCTGGTTATGCCATTACCAATCGCGGGTAACCCCCGGGCCGGCCGCCCCTGACCTAATAAGATAAGAACTATTATCCTTATGACCAAACAGCGATAGTTTCACGATCCCGACCAGCAACTTGTTGGGAGTAGGGGCATCCAAGCTTGCCCAACCTAGACATTGTAACTGAAAGTCCTGCCTACTTGTAGGCTTAGGGTAGTCCTCGAAAACCTTCTTCTTTTACTGGCTTGGGAAAGACCCGTAGGCTATGGATCCCACTAATGGAATGGGACTATAACCATACTTCCATGGTCTAGGTTCAAGGACAATCAAGATTGAGGCTTGGAGTATCTAAGGCTTCATGGACCCAATTTTTAGGGCTTTTAAGGACGGACTCGCTAGTGTCCCAAGGATTGACCGGTGAAACTACTAACTGAATTGCCCTAAAATAAATATGTATTTTTCCACAGGACTGAATCCATAGAAACCTTGGCTTAGTGCCAGAACTGTAAGCGGCGGATGATTGGTATGCAGGATCGGTTGCAACGGTTTCACATTCATGTGAATCAAGAGATTGGCTTGAATTGAAAGGCTTTCCAACTAGCCATTGTACCTGAGATTGCGATAAGTCCTTCTTCTTTGGAGCTTGTTCTTGGTCCCAAGGGAAATGGGGTGACAAAGAAGAAGAAGAGACTTAAAAAAACTATATGTGCTTGGTTGTTGACCAACAGAAAGGATGCATGGGAAAAAGACCAAAGATATCACAGGCTCTCTTCGGAGAGCGGTATACCGAAAAAAGAAAGCCCTTTTTAAAGTAAAGAAAGAAGATAGGCTTAAGTCATCGTCGAATAGGGGCTTTTAAAGAGCGTGACTCTTCTTTTTTCAAAAAGGTAAGACTCTGTCTTTATATAATATACACAATTTTCAGTCTAGTTCGCCACAAGGCATGCAAGCAAGGAAGCTAGCCTATGTGGAAGAAAGAAGTCAAGCTGCACGCAATCCACAACCAAAAGAGAAAAGCCACTCAAGGGCAGAGGGATCTTGCTCGTCAACGTCCGTTGCCGATCCGGTCATCAACATCTGCTTTTCTTCGGGACAAGAATGGTTATATCCTGGCAGTGAGCTTCTCGTACCTGTCGTCCAATCCATTAGCGTCCAGCCATTACGAAGAGAGCCTTGGGGCATCCGCTTAAACCCTAGGCTTGGAGCCTTACAACTTTCTCAGCTCAAGCTATTTTTACCTTAGACTGAAGCGCATTCACTCATAGGACGACCATCATGTACTTGTACTCAAGTGACGATGAACACTGAACCTAACAGCCGAGGAGACGATCTCCGGTAACAAAGAAGAGTAGATTACCAATTAAGTCACCGCTCCGTGGGCTTTTATGATTACACTACTCACGAATCTATCTATCCAATTTCTTACTGAACTTGACTTGTCTCCGATTGCCATGCTGCGCTTTTCGCTCCTTATCCCGTACAGAACGAAGTGAATCTTATTTAAACATTCATTGCTATGGGCCGTCTTATTGCACTGAATGACGGATCACATGGGGTGGATCCTACTAATGCAATGTTTTCTCCGTGTAGGAAGGTATTTTGAACATCTAGCTGGTATAGGGACCACTTCTTTGATGCAGCAATAGCCAGTAAAGTCCTAATCTTCACAAACTTAAGTTAAGGTTTCCTCCCAATCTATCCAATATTTATTCTTGAGCAAAGCCTTGAACAGGACGAGAGGAATAATGGCCTACCTCAGGCATGTTGTCTGGAACTGGATCATGGCTTGAGTCTGGAGAGGGAGAAGCGTTGGTTTACTGATCTCTTTCAGGTCCTGGCTGAGCTTCAACAAGATCTGGTGTTAGACGAAGTTTCTTTCTGGTATACACTATGGTTGATAGTGTATGAGTCACAAGCTTCTCTGGCTGATATATATGAGTAATTATTCACGGTGATACTCTCCGGGGGCAAACAAAACTAGACTAATCAGTGTAGGAGAAGACGAAGCCGAAGATACAGAAAGAATCGTCTCCAGCGCACCGATGGGAGACGGGGCCCCCGCAAGGAAAAGTGCTGCTCTCATAACCGACTGTTTTTAATCTTTTTATGGATGTGATATATCTGATGTTCAATTCTGTCATAGGGGCTGCTGCACACTGATATAAAAAAAAATTTATTACGTCATCCGAGTGAAAATCAGACGATGTAGCAGTTTGACCTGTCTATTAATGTCACGTCCCGCCTGTGCAGACTGACTGACCTTTCTTTCATGACACTCTCGGCCATAAGCTGTATTATGTGTTTTCGCTAGGACCGACTTCTTTCGGGGCTACTCTCCTCCCGCTAGAAATGTAATAATACATCGAGAGTCTAATCCCGTGGCCCCCTCCGGCCAAATAAGTTCATTTCGCTCTCAGCGACCGCTCTTCGTTTAGGACGGACCGCTCTTCCTCTTCGGGTCCTCCTTGACTTATCTTTCTCCGGTCGTCCCCTCCGATCATGATCTACTTACTCCCTGTGATATAGCTTATGTTCAATAGGATCGAGACTACTCTAACAATTGAAAATAAAAGGCAAGCAGGAATTGAACCCACTAATGGGCCAGCGCTTGGCGTTTACTCTAGCCCGTCTTTATAGGATAGACCTATTTATTCAGTTGTCTTTCCCCTTACCTTATCAGTAGATCGGTTGAGGCCCGACCTTGGGGTTTCCGACCTTGATGCCTAAGGGGCTGAGCTGTGGGTTGGAAAGAAAGAGTTGTAGAAAGAGAGGAATCGAGATAAAGTGCACTTTCCCTTGATGTCACTCTATTCCAACAAAGCACACAATAAGTGAGATGAGCCTGCCAGCTCAGCCTTGGCCCTATGCCTTTTTTTTGGCCAGCTCGTCTGGACTTGGCTTTGACCGGTCTGCCCCCCTCTTGCAAGGATTCGGCGCCTCCACTTGATGCTTTACGCCCACGCTTCGTTCAGGCAGCGCTACTCAGATATGTCTTGCCTATTTTTCGCCAAAGCAGTGCTACTTCCAGGATTTGTTTCGGCCAAGCTCGGGAACCTTCCCTTTAGTGAAAGGCTCTATCCCGGGACGAAGAGAAAGAGAGGGGGAAGGCCAAGTACGAGATGAGATCACAGGGATCGGGCTGGAGCTTGACAAGAGCGATACAGGAAACCATACAATCGAAGGCTAGCAAGAAGAAGCAAAAAGATAGTAAAAGCTCAAGGGATTCATCACGAAGGCAAGTGCTCCAGCGGAAGCTATCAATTAAAAGGTAAGACCGGGTAGTGGTAGTTAACCGGGGGAGGGAGCGGCTCATCCGTCAGGATGGGATCCCTCTACTTCACGTTTTTGGCTTTTCTTTTTCTTGCGTTGACGCTTCCATTCCAAAGCGGCTCCGTCTCCGCCTCAGCCTTCTCCGCTCCCTGTTGGGTATCTCCGAGGACTTGAGCTAAGGGATTGTTTACTGAACGTCCCATACTTGACCTATCGCTCCATTCGGTGAAGTACCCCCTTACATTTCTTTATCTTTCTAGAGGTAAGAGGAATCAACCCGAAATGCGTGAACCAGTGCCCTTTTCTAAGACTCTTCTATATAAAATCTATTACAGGATTCAATCCTTCACACTTATGCGTGGTTGGAACATTTTTTGGTCATTAGTGGTTGATTGGATCAAACTTCCAATTATTGAGAGAGAGATAAGGTCTGATTCTAAGTCAGAGTTCGAACTGGTGCTTACACCGAAGCCCTTGCCCTTGCCAACAAGTGACGAACTACAAGTAAAGATAGAGTCCCCAGAAAACTTAATGAAGATGAGATTCGCTTTAGCTGGGTCTTGCAGACGGGAAGACATACCAGCATGCGGAAGAGGTAGAGGGACTGGCTTACTAGGTCGAAGCGACAAGCCTTAGTCAAAGAGTCTGTTTTGATCTGAACCTCGATCTCTATAGTTTACTTACTCATCACAATACAAAAGAAAAATCTCCTATATAATAAGTATTCGTAACAACATCCGGGGACCACATCATTTATGTATGCTCTCGGCCAAGAAGGGCAACTACCTATCGCAAGATACCTCAAGCGAGGGGTAGGTGGTAGCTTGGCTTAGCCTTACCCCAAGCCGTACCGAACTTCAGTCTAATTTTTGCAGGGTCCGGGTAGGTGCGTGCAGGAAGTCGGAGAGAGAAGTACTGATTTATATAGGGCGCAGGTCCTCGTAGAATTGGTTTGCTTTCGCGGCAGCAGCGTGAAGGGATATTACCGTATTAAATTTAGAGCAATTTATCCCCTTCTTTCATATAGCCTACCTGGACTATAAAAACCTATGCCTCTCTAACCGACATTTGTCCTTCAGTCCTTCGGGGAGGCCTGTTGTTGGTCTTGGAGAGAGCGCTCGACCGTCGCCATGCTTCTTAGACTGAGTCAACGCGCCTATTTACTGTGCGCCTATCTGTTATCTAGGAACCTGAGATTCGGCTTTCACATTTTTTTATAACTTTCGCTTCTGAGGTAGAAAAATCTTCCATCTGGATTTTTTACGGCAATGACTAAGTATAGTCCCATTCTTCAACATTCGGAATGGCGATCTTGGCCCGACCCTCTTTCTTATCTTTAAGGTACTTTTGCTACAGCAGAGGGCAGTTGCCAAGAGTGGAGTTCACGTGTCCCAAAGGGAAGAGCTCTGGAGCTCCCTCTCCCTCTATTTTAAGACAGACTTTGAGTTTGAGCGGGGAGGGCGAGATGACAAGGGAATCGGCCAAAGGCATCTATCATCTCATCGGAGAAGCGGTCCTAATCTAATAAAGGGTTGCCTTGCCTTACCAAAAGGAGTAAAATGTAAATGGCAATCCCCGGTGCCAAGAAAGTAACCTTTATACTGCTCAATCTAATCCTGCCTAGCATATGCTGGCGTGGCAACAAAGGCCCTATTCTCATATTCTAGCTATGCTTGGAGCTTGCAATCCTTGAAAAAGCCCAACCTGCACATTGCTCTATTAACTGCACCTGCCTTCGGTCTTAGTTCGTAATGACAAAATTTATTCTTTGAAGGAAGAAAGCTTGGGGACTGATTCACTGACTTCACCACCAGCAGCGGATAGGACCAGAGCTTCTATTTACTCAACAGCTCTTACTGTAACAGAAAAGACTGGCACCGGTTGGTTATTCAACAGCAGATAGGCTTAGAGCCAGTAGTTGCCCTCCCTTGGATTATTCAAATGTCATTGCAGATGATCTTCTCGGGCAGTGATATCCCCCAAAGCAAGGGTCCGAAGGATAGAAAGTACTGCTTATTCTAATTCGTATCTTAAGTCTTTCCAGTTCCTATTCAAGTGAACGGGGCATCTTTGCATTCCTCCTGGCTACACGAATAGGAAAAGTTTCAGTTGTTATCGGAGCAGGTAATCTCTCCTGCCCTGCTTGTTGAGACTCGTCTCCATCCTATCTGCTCTTGTGCTAATGTTGAAAATATGATTATAATTGGATAAAAATCAAGAATAATAGGATGCTTAAGCCAATAAGATAGATAAAGCATACCCCTACTACTCGTAAAAAAACTATGTCACTTCCTTCCCCAGCGTTCAGTGGAACGTGAGGCACTATTCCCACAGCAGCTGGTTGGATTCTCCAACTTTGGCAAATGAACCCCGTTCAAGTTCCATCCCAACTGTCTCATCTTGAGAAAGGGCAATATGGCAATCTTTATTAGGTCAATCAGGCTTCGCACCTTCCTTTCCCCGTGGTTTAATCGGAGTAACCGCTTAATACATATTATTTGGCAAAGCAAGCTCACTGCCTTAATTTAGGAGTGAAAGAGCCCGAACAGCTTTTATTGCACCAAGAGCGGGAACTCAGACAGCGTATGAGTAGCTCGGATCTAGCTAGACTGCTCGCTAGGCCCCCTGCCTCTCTTTAAGCATCAAAATAGGAGATCTTTGGGTCTCGGCTATCACTTTACTTTCCTAAGTTTCAAAGGATTGAAGAAGCTTACTCTCGCAGCGGTTAGTGATTCAATCACACCGGAAAGGATAATTCTCAGAGCGTCAAGGCTTAGAGCTTCTTCTCAAGCTGCCTATTTTGTGCGTGGGTTAACTATTGATTCAATTGCGCAAAGAAGCCTAGTTGTCCTAAGAGCTGATTCGGGAACTGCTTCAATTCCAAGAGGAGCGCTTACTCTTGCAGCTTTTTCTTTCACAACTCTTTCTATCACAACTTATTTTTCCTCATACGGATCTAAGCTCTCGCAAGTGCCTTCCCTTCCTTCTTGCCTATTCGATAGGAGCTTGCATTCTCTGGGGGAGTTTTTTTATATAAAAGAATAGTTGGCATCAGTGTTATCAGTGCATCTATGAATCCAACCTTCCCTCACAGTGGGATAAACGCAGATTCATCCTTGCAATGGTTATTTCGGATTCTGTAAGAGCGGTACAAAAAGGCTATGAAGATTGTATGCTTTCCTTTACACCTTCAAGCTTGAAGGTTCGCGAAAGCAGTTCGGTGATTGCAAAGTACTCAATCAGGCCCTATCTCCTACGCTACCATCTGTCTTCGATTATAAAATTTATAGTTAGAGGGAATTAAAGATAAAATCCTAAAAGAAAAGCACGCATGATAAAGTATACAATAGCACCATCTCTTCCCACTACGCGCTAAGAAGGAAAAGAAAGGACAGACAGCAAGCAGGGAAGGGGATTCTTTGAAAGCCTACTACTCTTTGGCCCGCTTGCTTGCATGGAATGAATAGGCTTGCTGACTGGCTTACCTACTGGAACTATCAAGCATAAAGCAGAGATGCCATACTCTTCTTTCGTGCACTATGCTTAAGACATAGAATTAGAAGAAAGACATTTGCAATTGGCTAGGGCAGTTCCCTACACGGGCGAATTCCGACACTCACAGTACTCCCCACAGCTTTCGCCTACTGAGCTTGGGCTGGTAAGCTCCGGGGCCTCTTTCCTTCCCCTGTGTTCCTCCCCCCGCTTCCTATAGTACTTTCCTTTGGCTTGGAAGGCAGCCACTTATTATGGAATGACATATATGATGATGATGGTAGCTATCTGCCTAGCCTCTGGTACATATTTTATTAATATTATTTACCATCCTTAACAGATGACTTACATTGTAGAGAAAGGTTTATCTAACTAGTTAGGGAGTTTGGCTGACCACCCTGCTTGCTTTCTGACGCTTTCTCGACGGTAGGCACCCAACGTCGCCAAAGAAATTAGCCTCTCCTTCTTCCTCAATAGATTTATTAAAATATCCATGGTGCTGGTATGCATACAGTGTCGGAGCTTGAATGGCCTCTCATTTCATTTTTTAAGTAGCAATTCACCAACTCTGGGCATGGCGCAAGAAGGTGCAACATAATGATTCTTTTAATTTTCCTCATAATCCTAGTGATCTCATCATTGCTAAAGCCAAGGAAATCCATAAGTGTTTAGTGAAAGCTCTTGATCTTAATCATCGAGAGGTAGAGTTTCTCAAATGGGAAGCTCCCTCCCATCCTTTTGTTAAAGTCAATGTTGATGGTTGCGCCAAGAATAATCCAGGACCTGCAATGGGGGACTCATTAGAAATTAGAATGGAGAATGGATCATTGGATTCATGGAGAACCTAGGACATGCTACGAACTGTGCCAGCAGAATTTTTTGCCATTTATCCTGGTCTTTCTCTTGCCTGGAACTCAGGCTTCAGAAGCATCTTTAAGCGGATTCGGAGGTCTGTCTCATTAGTCTTATCCAACCTGTGCTGTGGTTGATGGCCCCACTCGAGCTCTAATTCCATACTATATTATCGATTTTCAGGTTCAAAGTCCGAGTGGCCCCGTGAGGATGCGGAAAGCCAATCCAATGATAAGAGTGGTTAATTGGGCTCTCTTCGAAGGATTTCAACCTTGATGCCCTATCCGTGGCGGCACCTAAGCCGGATTTTATTTTGTAGGGACGAACTGAAATACCCCATCATAGCACTCTAAGGTTCAGCGGGGAACTATTGAAGCTTCCAGCTTTCCACCTATATGGTTTTAGCGTAAATAGACACGATCTTCGTTCGGTACGCGTCCAGTCTCTCTAAGCCCTGAAACCGTAACTATGGCTATGTTCTCAGATCCGTCTTTTCTGCTGTTCAAAGATCTCTCCGATTCCCTTTCTTTCGAAGTGGCATTGCCCAAAGTCGAATCCAAGGCTTGACACGGTCTTCTTAGCCCAGGCTAACTAGAATAGTTAGTAGCTTATAGGATCCCAAAGCAATAACCACAGATGGAGGAGCATTCGTCTTTTTAACCTGTTTTCCCCAACCAAGATATCCTGCCTATCCCGAAAAAGGGACTCCCTCCTTCCTTATTCTTATTCAACTAAAAGTAAAGTAAGGAAGATAAAAGATAAAGAAGAATCCTAACCATAAGATAACCGGATCTTTCTCAGAGTAACAGAATGCAAGTCTTTACCTTTGGCTAGATATAGAGTCGAGTGAGGCGAAATGAATTGCGTATATAAATATAGCAAGTAGTTTTTGTTTCGTGAACGTGATTTGTGTGGGGTCAATGTACTTGCCGAAACTCGCTTGGCAGAATAATCTTAGCCAAAGCGAAGAACCGGCTTGACATGCCGCGAATCCTCTGGAAAGAGAGGGGTGGGGTTTCTCTCGCTTTCTCTTTTCCTCCCAAAGTTCTATCCTTATAAGCTTTATACACAAGGCAAGAGCCTTCGGGTATTCTTTTCTTCGGATGATAACGGTATGACCAAAAGGGCGAGACCCAGGAGTATTGATGTCTAGGACCGGGTGGAAGGAGCCATCTCCATACTCTCTAGTGGCACGAACTGACCTCAAAATTCTATAGAAGGCATGAAGCTCACGTTCTCGCAATCTGCGGTCAATGCCGGTTGAACTTCGGCAGAGACCTTAACAATAGAACCTCAGAACGGAAACTTTAAACATTGATGGTATGTGGAGGATCTGGCCTCACGCAACCAAGGCTTTCCAAGTAGTAAGTTGAATGAAGTGAGGATATCTATGACATGGAAGGTGGACCAAAAGGTTTGGCGTTTTTCAGGCCTATTTGGACATCGGCAATCAGCCTGCCTCTTGCTGGCCTTATCGAATTATCATAAGCGGTGATGTACACGGGAGAAGGAGCCAGTGAGTCCTCATAAATGTCAAGGGCGCGCAGCGTGGATAGGGGGGGGGGACCCATATGTTTTTGTGAAAAAAGCTCGGCTCCTGTTATTGCTGAAAAAAAAAACCTAATACCTCTATTTGA